CTAGCTCCGAGTTCGAGTGGCATTTCACCCCTAACCACAGCTCATCCGCTGATTTTTCAACATCAGTCGGTTCGGACCTCCACTTGGCTTCACCCAAGCTTCACCCTGGCCATGGATAGATCACCCGGGTTCGGGTCCATAAGCAGTGACATTCGCCCGAAAAAGACTCGCTTTCGCTACGGCTCCGGAAAACCTTAACCAGGCCACTGCCTATAAGTCGCCGGCTCATTCTTCAACAGGCACGCGGTCAGAGATCCCATTCTCCTCCCACTGCTTGGAGGCTTACGGTTTCATGTTCTATTTCACTCCCCGATGGGGGTTCTTTTCACCTTTCCCTCACGGTACTACTTCACTATCGGTCACCCAGGAGTATTTAGCCTTACGAGGTGGTCCTCGCTGATTCACACGGGATTTCACGTGCCCCATGCTACTCGGGTTAGAGCGTAAGCTAGAATTACTTTCGGCTACTGGACTATCACCATCTAAGGTGCAGGACTCAGCTGCTTCGCCTAGGAACTCTTTGCTCGTGTCGCCCTCCCACAACCCCGCTTATCCAAGAAGGAAGCGGTTTAGGCTGTTCCCATTTCGCTCGCCACTACTCAGGGAATCGCTTTTGCTTTCTTTTCCTCTGGCTACTAAGATGTTTCAGTTCACCAGGTTGTCTCTTTCCTGCCTATGTATTCAGCAGGTAGTCTTATAGGTTCCCCTATTCGGGCATCTCCGGATCTGTGCTTGTTCTCAGCTCCCCGAAGCATTTCGTCGCTTGCTACGCCCTTCGTCGTCTCTGGGTGCCTAGGTATCCACCATAAGCCCTTATTCATTTGAACCTCACTAACACACTTCCTTTCGTTTGTTTTCTAACCTAGAACCGCAAGCGGTTTTGGGTAACTAAAGGGCAATGCGTTCACAGAATTAATATGTGCTATATCGAGGGACTCGTCAGCATCCACAAAACACTTCACTTCATTCCTTGTCTTTTATTTATTGAAACTCTCAAGAAAAGAAGTCGCAAAATAAGATAATAAAACAACGAAGAGAGAAAAGTAAAAGATTCCAACAGCTGGAGGTAAGCGGACTCGAACCGCTGACATCCGCCATAGGGTAAGTAACCGTGTCATGCGCGCTTACGTCACCATAATAAGCAGACGAAAATTCGTACATGTACAACCACTCCCCTCCGAACACAGCCTACAACTCTCATCGTACTGTGCTCTCCAAGGGGCAACCCTGTTTTCCTTCGTTGTTCCGGAAGGAAAAGACACCAGCGTACTGCTGGCTATCACTCTCGTATCATAAGAATTGGTACAAGAACATGATCTGCAGGGGCCCCTCTCCGACCCTCACTGTCCATGAAAGCAGAATACAAGACTACTCACATGGGTTTTATGGTCGGTCTGTGACCCTGGTCCTCTTCTGAAGAAGCTTTCGCTTGTGTTAGGGAAGAAGCCCAAAGGGGTCATCTCGCAGTTCCTGCGGATTGGCGATGATGGGGTTGGTCCATGGCTTGAACCTCCTCCGCGTATCCGCAATCGCAGACACGGAGGGATGAAGAGAGATAGTGTATCACGCTGTTCGCAAGGACCAGCCTGATTCTCTTCCCTAGGGAAATATAGGTGAGGTAACCCTAGGAGAGCCGCCGACTCCAACAATAGGCCATGTACGATCTATTTTAGATCTAACCAAGTATCCATCTTACCTTTTCTGCATGCTTGATCACGCACCTTGAAACAAGAAGCAGAATTTTTAATGGCATGTTCCAGTCCTCCTCCCCTTTCTTTTTCTTGAGGAGAAGTTAGCCACTGGTTTGGGTAAAAAATACTATCATTACCGCTTAGCAAGCTAAGCCTCCAACCCGCAAGCGCAACGACCCAATTGCAAGGGCGGCGCTCTACCAACTGAGCTATACCCCCTTAAAATTAAAGCATCAACTAAGACGCCCGGCACTAGTGTATCCACACCTACCTTGACTGTCAATCCCACAAGCCTCTTTCTTTATAATTCTAACCTTAATAAAGAAAAGATAAAGTCAGCAGTTTTTTATGACAAAAATAATTGTTTTTTTAGAAATTGGAAAAATTTTGAGTTTCTTACTTCAAATCCAGATTTATCTAATATACCTATTATTCATACTAATGATAACTCCCCAGGCAGTATCGCTATTGCCAAATACAGAGCCGAAGTTGCTGAGAATTTTTCTAACAATTGGGAAATCTTTTTCTTAAATTGGAAGCAACAACAAGAAATGTCATTCCGCTACATTTCTCAATAAGCTCACGAATTAAAAGAAGAAAACAAAGAACTAAACAAAAAACTTCAATTTTTAGTCACAAAAGAAAACGAAAGAAAGCTACAAGAAGAAAAGAAATCAAATCAAGCACAACGGAAGCAAGCCACAAAATCTCCACTCAGAGAAGCTATAACAAGAAATGATTTTGAAACAATTTTAAAAATAGCTGACGAAACAGAAAAAGATCCACTTACTGCCGCAAGAATCAAATTT